TAATTGGCTCCCTTGAAAAGCATTGGCGCATGTGTAAACGAGGTGCTCTACCTAACTGAGCTATAGCCCTTGTTCATAGATATCTTAACATATAGATAATTTCTTGTCAAGATGGATTGGATATTCCATGATCCCACAGCCACAGGATAGTTCTATGGCTAAAGGAGATTGGTATTGCTTATAAATAATATTCCATCTATAATTCCCCAAGTAATGGATCCTTTTTGGTGATAAATAACCTACTTAACTCAGTGGTTAGAGTATTGCTTTCATACGGCGGGAGTCATTGGTTCAAATCCAATAGTAGGTAGAACTCATTAGATACCGGAGTCAATGGTATCTAATAAGTTTTTCTACCATACTTTTTCTTTTAGTTGTATCAGATTAGACTTTAACTGTATTCCATTTCAATTAGCAGAATTTAAATGGGGTATGTATAGTATAATAAATAACTTCCACTTCTAAAGATAAAAAACTTCTTTTGATTGATTATTTTTATTTATTGAAAATATTATTGATAGCCTCTACTCGTGTCCTAGCCCGCCTGAGAGCTAGATTCGCCTCAATTGTCTGTTTCTTACCTTCAGCTCTACTTAAGTTAGCTTCAGCTATTTTAAGAGCTTGTTGAGCTTCTTGCGGATCAATGTCAGTACTCATCTCTGCATCATTTCCTAAAATAGTGATCTCATTATTACCTATCCTAGCGAAACCGCCCATCAGAGCCACAGTTAACCATTGGTCATTGAGGCGTATTCTCAAAAGACCGATATCTACAGCTGTAGCAATAGGGGCATGGTTTGGTAATACACCAATTTGGCCACTATTAGTAGATAAAATGATTTCTTTCACTTCTGAATCCAAAATAATTCGATTAGGAGTCAGTACACAAAGATTTAAGGTCATTTCTTCAAATTGCTCTCCCCTTCTAAGTTCATAGCTTTCGCGGTAGCTTCATCAATGTTACCCACCAAATAAAAGGCCTGCTCGGGAAGACCATCTAATTCTCCGGAAAGAATCAATTGAAACCCCTTAATTGTTTCTGCAAGAGCAACATATTTACCTGGAGAACCAGTAAATACTTCTGCCACGAAGAAGGGTTGTGACAAAAAACGCTCAATTTTTCGTGCTCTTGCTACAGTTAAACGGTCCTCCTCGGATAATTCGTCCAACCCAAGGATAGCTATAATGTCTTGAAGTTCTTTGTAACGTTGTGAAGTTTGCTTAACTCTTTGCGCAATTTCATAATGTTCCTCGCCAACAATCCGAGGTTGTAACATAGTTGACGTGGAATCTAAAGGATCCACTGCCGGATAAATACCTTTGGCAGCTAATCCTCTGGATAGTACGGTAGTAGCATCTAAATGTGCAAATGTCGCGGCAGGAGCAGGGTCGGTCAAATCGTCCGCAGGTACATAAACTGCTTGGATCGAAGTTATGGATCCCTCTTTGGTAGAAGTAATTCTTTCTTGCAAAGAACCCATTTCTGTACTAAGTGTAGGTTGATAACCTACTGCAGAAGGCATTCTCCCTAATAAGGCGGATACTTCTGATCCTGCTTGGACGAAACGAAAGATATTGTCGATGAATAAAAGTACGTCTTGCTCATTAACATCCCGGAAATATTCTGCCATGGTTAGGGCAGTCAAACCAACTCTCATACGAGCTCCCGGGGGTTCATTCATTTGACCATAGACTAGAGCCACTTTTGATTCTGCAATATTTTTTTCATTAATCACTCCAGATTCTTTCATTTCCATGTAGAGATCATTTCCTTCACGAGTACGTTCGCCTACTCCGCCAAATACGGATACGCCTCCATGAGCTTTGGCAATGTTGTTGATCAATTCCATGATGAGTACTGTTTTACCTACTCCAGCTCCTCCAAATAACCCTATTTTTCCTCCACGGCGATAGGGAGCTAAAAGATCCACTACTTTAATTCCTGTTTCAAAGATTGATAATTTTGTATCTAACTGTATAAAGGCAGGCGCAGATCTATGAATAGGAGATGTTGTGCGAGTATCTACGGGACCTAAATTATCAACAGGCTCCCCAAGAACATTGAAAATTCGTCCAAGAGTCGCTCCTCCGACTGGAACACTTAGAGGAGTTCCCGTGTCAATCACTTCCATCCCTCTCATCAGCCCATCTGTAGCACTCATAGCGACAGCTCTAACTCGATTATTTCCTAATAATTGTTGTACCTCGCAAGTAACATTAATTTGTGGACCGACAGTATCTCGACCCTTAACTACTAAAGCATTATAAATATTAGGCATTTTTCCGGGGGGAAAAACAACATCCAATACCGGGCCAATAATTTGAGCGATACGCCCTAGGTTTTTTTCTTCAAGCGCGGAAACGCCAAGACCAGAAGTAGTAGAATTTATTCTCATAATAATTAAAGTGAAATATGTCGAAATTTTTGAATAGTACCGAAAAAAATATGTCCGATATCAAATTGATCAGTTAATTCAATAATAAATAAATGGAGTTAGCA